AGGGAATGCCATAATTTTCTATTTCTTCTATTTCTAGGATCAAATAAATAGGTTTTTTCGTTATAAAACATGGGATTCTATGGAAGCAATGAGAAATAGATACTAATAGAACAAGTAAAGGGGGGAAATAAAAAAACATAGTATAGAAAAGTTATACAAAGTCATATACGAATCACTACCCCCCCCCCTTTTTTAATTCCTTAATTGAACTTCATTTGACTAGGGCGAAGTTACTTAAAAACCTCCGCCTTCTTTAAAATATCCTGAACAGTTCCGGTAGGCTGAGCACCTTTTTCAAGGAAATATAGAATAGCAGGAACATTTAAATAAGTTTCATTCTTTATCGGATCATAAAAACCCACTTTCCGAAGATCTCTTCCTTCTCTTCGGGATCGAACATCAATTGCAACGATTCGATAGACGGCTCATTGGGATAGGTGTAGATGAACAATACCCCCCCCCTAGAAACGTATAGGAAGTTTTCTCCTCGTACGGCTCGAGAAAAAATGATTCAAAGTTTTGTCTATGTATAGAATTCTAATGAATAGCAAAATAGTCCATAAAATAAATTAGACTACGATTTAACTCATTTTTCTTCTTCCTTCTTGAAAAAAAAAAAATCATTTGTACTCATAACTCAAGTTGAAAAATTTTTCAAAATAGCTCAAAGGAAAATCTTTAAGCAATTTCAATTTCATTTATTGAGTGGTCTTTAACCCCCCTTTTTTTGTCTCGTTTAAAATCTATTTGGATTCCTTATTCTGATCCAGTTATTAAGACAATTGAAACGGCGTTTCCTTGTTCTGGGATCCTTTATCTTTGTTTAAAATCATTGGGTTTAGACATTACTTCGGTGCTTCTTAATCCTTTCAAAATGGCAGCAACATACCCTTTTTGTGATTTCTTTCTATCAAAGAATCGTACGAACGGTTGATTCCCGCGTGATACACTTTGGATCGAAAAAGTTTTATCAATTCCAACAAATTTTATTTTTGAATTGAAAACTTGCTCGAATCGGATCCTTTCAATTTCTATATCGAAAATCTACTTACGAAGTTGTTCCAATTTATTGATTGGCATTAACCCTAGATCCTTGCCCCTGAGAAATGAATCAATACTTTCTACTCGAGCTCCATCATGTACTATTTACATTACAACCCCCCAAAGGGGTTCGAGTGGAACAGAACAAATGATGTCGAGCCAAGAGCACCTTCATTCCTATATAAAATGGTGGATGTAAGACTAAGAATCCACACCGGATTGTGTCCTTCAAGTCGCACGTTGCTTTCTACCACATCGTTTCAAACGAAGTTTTACCATAACATTCCTCTAATTTGGAACCAGTATGGAATTGATTCAATGATGGAATCATGAATAGTCATTGGTTCAGTCGGTATATAGACATAGTAATGTCTACTTTTTTTTGTTCTTCTATACATAGATGGTAAAGATTTTTTCAAAAAAATCTTAGCAAGACCCCATCTTTAAAGATTACATTTGATCATCATAAGAAAGCTAAATCTCTGTTTCTTTTCGAATTGAATCATCAATGATTTAAAGCATATAAATAGATCGAACAATAAATCCCATTTCGTTTTTTTTTTTCGTGAGATGGCTAAAACTAAAAAAAAAGACTGATGTAAGGAAAGAGTTAGGTCTTTATTCTTTCGAGTCTGATTTTCTCAATCAGATGAACCAATAGGAGGTTTTGGTATCTATCAGATAGACTGAACAACTGTCACTGTTATGGATATTCTATGTTAAATATTTCAATTAAAAGTTTTCACATAGAAGGGATTACAATTCTTTTTCACAAAAACCGAAAGACTGTTGTTACTGAAATAGAATGAAATCGAACGATAACAATACATACATATAAGCTAAGCATTTCCTCATTTTATATGTATTTTCGTATTTTGTTTAACCTCGAGTTAAGTAATCTTTCTGCAATCTTGCCATAAAGTAAAATTCATAAAATATATGAATCACCCCCCGTCTCAGAAAATACATCCGTTACATATGTAACTTGATTCTTTGTTACTGCAATTTGGACAGACACAGATATTAAAATTAATACCTTCCGTTGCTGATTAACGCCTATCTACTCCCCGAATTCTATGGGAATGATGAATCATAACATAAAGAAAAAAGGATCCTTTTTTACGGAATGCAGACTCTCTTGTCTAGGGACAAAGATAAACAAGTACAGATTAAGTCCTTGCTCCTATTTTTGATTTTACCCTAACCCAGTCTTAAGAGACTTAATCCCATTGAGTCAATTTAATTAGTACCAAGAACCCCCTCTTGCTCTTGTTTAGAATTCAAGAGATCCGCAGAACATTAATAATTGGGATACCTCATTTAAGTTTAAGGAATAGGGAATAAGAGATAGGGAAGATAGGATCTTTCGTATTTCGATTCACGAAAAAAAAAAGGATTTCAAATAGATATGGGGCATCGGGTTTTTCTAAGTAACTAACTTCTTTCAATATGAAGGCAATGAGCATAGGACGAAAAGCCCGCCCTACCTTTTTGAATTCAAACTCTTGTGATCTATGTTCCCATCTTTCTTGGATCACAAATCTATTCAGTTACATCAGCATGTCATTTGAACTCGATTCAGTTCAGTTTTTGAAAAAAAAAAACGGATATGATTCAGAAAAGAATCATTCAAAATAAGAAAAGAAACAAGACTCACATTCTCTCCTAGACCTTTAAACAGAACCTTGTTTAAAAAGTTTAAAAAAGCAATGCAATCTTTATTCTGATAAAATTTAGATAGAATTTATATGCTCTGGGACGGAAGGATTCGAACCTCCGAATAGCGGGACCAAAACCCGTTGCCTTACCACTTGGCCACGCCCCATTTCGATTTCTATTCGACACTAATACTAATAAAGAATAATATTGGTATTGGGTGTTCGTCAATTCGAGTCCAAATATCTATAGAAAATGTTTCTAGAACAGATTAGATTCTTGCTAGGATTTTGACACGCGTAGATATAGAATTCAACTCAATTTATTGATCATTACATAGAATTCAATTAAGATATTGTATGAAAGTATGATTTCTTCTATTCTCTTTTGAGAATTGGAGGATTTTTGATTGGGTGGGTTCAAAGAAAAAGAAGGTTTTTTTTACCTTACTTGATTTTTCCTTATATCAATAACTCAATCAAAATGCAATTATCTCCAAGAAAAAAATGTCTGTTATGCTTAATATCTTTAGTTTGATCTGTATCTGTCTTAATTCTGCCCTTTATTCGAGTAGTCTTTTATTCGCCAAATTGCCCGAGGCCTATGCTTTTTTGAATCCAATCGTAGATTTTATGCCAGTCATACCTTTGTTCTTTTTTCTCTTAGCCTTTGTTTGGCAAGCTGCTGTAAGTTTTCGATGAAATCTTTAATACTATCCTAGAAAATTCATGATTTATTCGAGAAAAAAATTCTAACAATACAAATACAATTAATAAGATCAACTAAGTCGTACAGTATGAACCTTCAATTCAAACATGGAAAGTCTGGGATAGCTGCGATAAATCCAAATTTGGCTCGCCCCATTTCCCCATTCTGACCTTTTTTCCAATGAAAGACCCTAATAGGGTCCCCCACAATATCTAATTGTGGATATGAAAGAAATTTTGGGTAATGAAAGACTCTTATTACAAATGAATTTTCATTTCGGAAAATTCTTTTCTATTTCTAGAAAGCACTTCATTTCTTGGTGTCAAAATAGAATATATTATGGTATAAAAATGGAGGATCTATTCTCTTTTCTCGTTTTTTCCAAAAAATGATCTTGGAGATTGTGTAATGCTTACTCTCAAACTTTTCGTTTACACAGTAGTGATATTCTTTGTTTCTCTCTTCATCTTTGGATTCCTATCTAATGATCCAGGACGTAATCCTGGGCGTGAAGAATAAAATAATAAAATAAAAAAGGGTTTGCGAAATTTGAAAGATAAATCAATCATCAACGGAAACGGAAAGAGAGGGATTCGAACCCTCGGTACGAATAACTCGTACAACGGATTAGCAATCCGCCGCTTTAGTCCACTCAGCCATCTCTCCCAGTTGAAAAAGATAATTACATAATTACTATGTTACATTACACATGAAGTAAAGATTGAAAAAAGTCTTTTCTTCTCTTTCTTTATATTATTTATATTATATATATATGAATATGATATGTACAACTTTTATCAGCAATTCCATTTAGATAAAGTAAGGGCTCAAAAGGTCCAATAGAAAGAAAAAAAATATATAAAGAAAAATAAAGAGTGCCCCGTTACTTTGATTTTGTTCCTTTTATTCCCATGGCCTGGCCTGGTCAATACCTAGCCGGGCCTTTTTTTTGTTCCACCGAATCCTAGAATTTCTCTGATTGGAAAACAAAAATGCTTGCTATTAAAGCAACAACAAAAAGACGAAGGACTATTTCCTTTCTTATTATAGAAATCGAAAATAAAAGTGTAATTTCTTATTATTCTTTCTTCCTTTTTATTTACTTGACGACCTTACTGGAATAAAAAAAAGGAAACTATGGATTCTTACACAATCCATTTTTATGTTAGAATTTAAGTGGTTTTGACGAACCATATCTATCAAAACTCCTCCAGCAAAAGAAAAGATAGAACTTGTTATTTATTATTTAAACGAGCTCTCTTTTCCGAATCTCATTAAATGAAAATTCCCTCACGAAAAACGTCAACACTCTTATTTTCATGATTCTTTTATGATCTGATCCTATCTTGATTACGCCTAATTCTCCTGTTCGACAAAAGGTCCATTTTTATATAATAATCGCATTGTAGCGGGTATAGTTTAGTGGTAAAAGTGTGATTCGTTCTATTAACCCCCTTAATAGTTAAGGGGTCTTTCGGTTTGATTCATATTCCGATCAAAAACTTTATTTCTTAAAAGGATTACATCCTTTACCTCTCAATAACATATTAGAGGAAAAATATACATTCTCGTGATTTATATCCAAAGCCAAAGGT